TCGGCAAAGTTGTTTCTTTTTTTCTACAAATCCAAAAATTCCTCTTACTTTATGCATAGGTTGTCAATTCAGCATTGTAGAAAAAAAGGACGGGGTGCCCCTTTTTCCAGTAAATGGTTCAAATCCTTTTATCAATATGAGTGTTCTATATCGGATAAATTGCAACTATTCATTTTGAAACCACCTCCATACTAATATAAGTAATGGTAGAAAGAGTACCAATGTTGCGCCTGGACTTCAAACAATTTAGCTTTAACCATGTTAAAGGTCCCACATTATTGGTTGATAGAGAATCAAAGTTGATTTCCCAATGAGTCACGAAATGCTATGGTTCGTACATATGATTTCCTAATTTATTCAGATGTAATTCGCGAGATCGTGCACCTTTATTTCCTAGTTATAAAGAAAAAACAAAAAAAAAAGTGCAGCTGGTTGGATCCAGCCTATTATTGAAATAAACAACTCGCACACACTCCCTTTCCAAAAAAGATCAATACACCAAGTACTACACTTAGATTTATTGGATTTGTTGCTAAAATATCGGTATTAAATCCGAAACTCCCGGCGGATGGCCAGTGACCCAGGGAGACGAAAGAATCGGTTACATTTTTCATAGGATCTCCTCTTATAGATAGGACTAATTGAACAGAGCTTGTATTACTTTGCCCCCTTTTTTATTTGATTGATTTTTTTATCAATTTCCTTATTTCATTTCTCAGTATCAGTATATATTCAATTTTTTAATGATTTAAATTCATATTTTTTTTTTCTTATTTCAATTCAAGTTCCCAATAAGAAAATACTTAATTGTCTTTGTCTTAGTTTTAGGTCCCCCGCCTCATGTCAATTGCGAAATACCAGATTTGTTGCAACGCTTCCTAAAAACAAAAAAGGGGGTTCCGTTGGACTAAGAACGGGAGAAAGCGAGCGGATTCGCTAATTTTATTTCTGATCCTCAAATTAGTCCTTCCCCTGAAGTCTCAACGAATAATTGAAAGTTATTGCAGGAGTGAAATCTTGATATAATTCGAAAAAACAAGCGACAAGACCCAAGACCGAGGTAATAAAAAAAGAATTTCACTCACATTTCTAGGATTAAACTAAACAAAAGGATTTGCAAATAAAAGTGCTAATGCCACGACTAGCCCATAAATTGTTAAAGCTTCCATAAAAGCCAGACTAAGCAATAAAGTACCTCGGATTTTACCCTCTGCCTCCGGTTGTCTCGCGATACCTTCGACGGCTTGTCCCGCAGCAGTACCTTGACCAACTCCAGGTCCAATAGAAGCCAGTCCTACGGCCAATCCAGCAGCAATAACGGAAGCGGCGGAAATCAGTGGATTCATGGTAAGCTCCTCGCACAAAAAAAAAAAGAAATGGTTAATGATACAATCAATACAATCAATACAATCAACCAATGAATTATGAATTATTATTCCTTCCGTCCATTATTAATCCTAAGATCGAGCCTGTCCTGTCGAAATAACAAAGACCTATGAATTCAAATTAAAGTAATTAAGAATGTTGAATCATACGAACTACTTCGCTATCTCGTTTTTCATTCCTATCCATGGAGTTTTTAGAAATCCATACCATAGGGTTCTAGTTCTTCCATTTCTTTGATCGGAACCGCTCTTTCAATTCCTTTAGTTCAATTCTTCACTCCGTCTCTTCTATATGCTTGCTTTCGTCTGTTTATTTATTCGTCCCAAACGAAACAGAAGGACTTTTATTTGAATCCCCAGCAAAATTCACGGTGTGGTGGGAAAGGAAAAAAGATATATGATCCTTCATATATAACTAGTAAATATCTAATATCACATATACATGTGTTTCTTCCATAACGTAAACCAACCATTTACATCTTTTATTCAACCGGATTTTAGAATTATTCGTTGAAACATACATAAGAGTTGGTTTTTGGTTTATAGCCATTACATATACTTAATATACTTACCCCTAACCCATTATTTTATGAAGTTTGTAAATTATTATGTTCCAAACTAGTTTATCTGAATTGCCCATACGTTGCGGTGGGATAAACTCAAAAAATTCAAAGATAGTCAATGATGCCCCTCCATGGATTCCCCTATATAAGCCGCGGCCAAAGTTGCAAAAATAAGAGCTTGAATACCGCTTGTAAATAATCCAAGGAACATGACAGGTATAGGAACCACTGAAGGTACTAAAGAAACAAGAACAACAACTACTAATTCATCGGCCAATATATTCCCAAAAAGTCGAAAGCTAAGTGATAGGGGTTTTGTGAAATCTTCTAAGATGTTAATAGGTAAAAGGATTGGGGTTGGTTGAATGTATTTACCAAAATAACCCAATCCTTTTTTTGTAAGCCCCGCATAGAAATATGCCACTGACGTAGGTAAAGCTAAAGCAACAGTAGTATTTATATCATTAGTGGGTGCGGCTAACTCCCCATGAGGTAACTGTATGATTTTCCGAGGTAAAAGAGCACCTGACCAGTTAGAAACAAAAATAAATAAGAACATAGTTCCAATAAAGGGAACCCAGGGACCATATTCTTCTCCAATTTGAGTTTTACTCAAGTCTCGAATGAATTCAAGGACATATTCGAAGAAATTTTGACCGCCGGTAGGAATGGTTTGTGGGTTTCGAACAGCTATAGCGGCAGAACCTAGTAAGATAGCCATTACGACCCAAGAAGTAATAAGTACCTGGGCATGTACTTGGAAACTCCCTATTTGCCAATAGAAATGCTGGCCTACTTCCACACCGGATATATCGTATAGCCCTTTTAGTGTGTTGATGGAACATGGTAGAACATTCATATTGACCTCTGACAAAAATAGAACATAAAAAGTAATTATTTTGATTCAACCATCTCTTTCTTGATTCGCCCACTTGTATATTATATTTCGGATACCAAGTAATTACATAATATTCCCGGCACTTTTTATCTCTTTTTTGATATTCATAATCATAATATAGTAACCGATTCCATAAATCTATGGAGTTCCCGAAGTAATTGACTTATCTTATTATTAATCAACGATTTCTTATATAGCTAGAACGACCCTCACAAATTGCAGCTATTAATTTGTTAAGAATGAATCGGATTGACGCTATAGCATCATCATTGGCGGGAATCGAAATATCTGCAAGATCCGGGTCACAATTTGTATCGATTAGACAAATGGTTGGAATTCCCAAAGTGACACATTCTCGAAGAGCCGTATATTCTTCTTGCTGATCAACGATGATTACAATATCGGGCAACCCCGTCATATATTTGATACCGCCGAGATATGTTTGCAAGTGAGATAATTGTCTCTTCAACATTGCTGCATCTCTTTTCGGAAGACGGTTGAATCTTCCCGTCTTTTGTTCCGCTCTCAAGTCCCTGAACTTATGGAGTCTCGTTTCCGTAGTGGACCAATTCGTTGACATACCACCGAGCCATTTTTTATTAACATAATGACATCGAGCCTTTATTGCGGCCGATGCTACTGAATCTGCTGCTTTATTTTTGGTACCAACTATTAAGAATTGTTTTCCCCTACTTGATGCATCAAAAACTAAATCGCAAGCTTCTGATAAAAAACGCGCAGTTCTAGTAAGATTTGTAATATGAATACCTTTACGTTTTGCAGAGATGTAAGGTGCCATTCTAGGATTCCATTTCCTAGTACCATGACCAAAATGCACCCCCGCTTCCATCATCTCTTCCAAATTTATGTTCCAATATTTTCTTGTCATTTCTCCCCACACTTCTTCTTTTTTTTAAGAGACGAGATACCCTGAAAATAAAAAATTGTTCCGAAGGAACCTTATACCGGAGATTGAACAGGGATACACGGTCCAAGCGATTACTTCCTTTCTAGTGGTTATAACCAGACCCGGTAGTTAAAGTTAAGTTCAAAAGATGAATCCGTTCTTAGGAATCAATAAAGCCCATATTGTTCTGATATATCCTGGAAATTCTTTGGAATACAAGAAGAAAAAAATTCTCTGTGGTGGAACAAAATATCTTTCATGCCCCCTTCAAATAGATTCTTATTTTTGATTTCCAATGAAATATTGCTGTGTTGACTTGAACGGTGCACTAATCCTTTGAATCCGGTACCAACAGGTATCATACCCCCCAAAACAACGTTCTCTTTCAGACCCTTCAACCAATCGATACGACCTCGTAGAGCCGCTTTTGCTAAAACGCGAGCGGTTTCTTGAAAACTCGCTTCGGATATAAAACTTTGAGTATTCAGAGACGCCCTCGTTATTCCCAATAAGACGGCTCGGTAACAGATCGCTTCTTCCAACGCACGCCCTGTTCGTTCCGCTCGCAACAATCCAATAAGTTCGCCGGGTGAAAAAACATTAGACATTCCATCTTCTGAAACCAACACTTTTGATGTTATTTGACGTACAATAATTTCGATATGCCTATTATGGATCTGCACTCCCTGCGATCGATAAACCTTTTGAATCTTATTAACCAAAGAGATACGACTTTGCGCTATGGTTAGCTCAGCGCCAATCAGGAATCCCCAAGGAATCCCAAGAATTCTTGTTATACATCCGTTCCAACCCTCCACCCTCCTTTCTAAGTTCATTGATATTGAATCAATCGAACGCACTTCTAACACTTGTTCGACTTTTGGAAGACCCTGCGTTATATCACCAGATCTCGATTTTTCATATATAAATGTAACTAATGTATCCCCTTCATAAAGTATTTCTCCATAATGACCATGAACGGTTGCTCCCGAAGTAGACAAATAGGGCTTAGCAGATCTTATTACTAAAGAGTCAACATGAACAATTAGAACCTGACCAGATTTTAGATGTGGTCCATATTTAGATATAGATACATTTTCACAAAAAAACTGTCCAAGACTAATTATTATTGCGGGTTCTTCACAATAATCGTGATGGAGAAAATACCAATTCCAATTCAATGGATTTAAAATCATGTTACTGCATGGATCGGAATTATAAATTCTCCCATTTTCATCCATTAAAAA